ATTGTCAAGTCATCCACAACTGTTTGTTTAGTCAAAACAACAATTCAGTTTGATCGAATCGTCTAGTTTCGTTTGTTTGCTGTGTTTACATGTTGCGTTTTAAGATTTATTGATTGGAATTAATCCTATTTACATTCCACTTATTTCGATTTCATTTCGATATAGTACTAATTTGTATAGTAATAGTATACATTTATACTATTACTATATAGTCTAATAGTATAGAGTATAATACTATACAAATCCAAAACAAGTAAAACTTTTTCGTTTTCACTTCATTTCGGATTTTTCTAAATAAAAGGAATTCTAATATCTAACTAATATCTAATATGTATTAGAAATAAAAAAACCTTCCAATTCGAAATTCGATTTTTTTATTCTATTCTATTTATTCTATTTTTTTTATTCTATTCTATTTATTCTATATATTATTTCTATCTATTTCTATATATTATTTCTATCTATTTAATATATATTTATGATATATTTAATATAGATTTTTGTATCTATTTAATATAGATTTATGATAGATTTATGAGATTCTGTATGAAATTCTGTTTAGGAAAAGATCTTTGTTTTTCAAACTCTGACATGTCAACAAATACATACAACAAGGCGTTCCTAGATCCGTGCAACTCAATATTAGATTTGAGTTGAGTTGAATTAGGTTGGTTTTTTTTTCTTTTTTTTACCGGATTCGTGTCATAATTTTTTCTCCAAGGATTCACCAAAATTGGGGGGTATACCGAAGAAGTCTCACTAACTCTTTGATTACGGACAGTAAAAGAGGAAAATGAAATTTCTATTTATATAGAATCAATAGAAATTGAATCTACTCACGAGGATTAATTAAGAAAATGGGGTTTTGTTTATTTTATTCTTATCCAAGAGAAGAAAAAAGAGCGATTGGATCCATTGAAATGCGCTTTTGTTTTCAGTTTTATACTCTGAGCGATCTCCCTGTGAGCGAGCTTATGGGAATGATTTTAACCAAGCAACTGGAAGCGACCAGTTCCAATCAACAAAGAATACAATAATTAGTATACAACTTTTTTTATTTGTATTTGGATATTCTTTATTGTTTTAGTTTGCTTTAGTTTTAAGAATATTATTTTCATTTCATTTTTATTAATTTTAAAAATATTTTCTATTTTAAATTAATAAAATAAAATATCAAAAATATAGGGCTATACGGACTCGAACCGTAGACCTTCTCGGTAAAACAGATCGAACTGATTATTATCAAAATGATTCGACCTATTTCAAAGACCCAACACGCATTTTTTTGCATTGGGCTCTTTCATTAACTGATAGAAATATCAGCTAGTCTACCATATTTTTTTTTTTCTCTTAGAAACTTATAAAAAAAAACGAAGATGGTTCCATGTGCTCTGATTCATTACTGATACAGGAGCACTACCAAAGTGTTTCAAAGAAGGGAAGGTTTATCTTGACGTAGGTCTGCTTCTGGCCTAGATCAACCTAAGTTAAATGGAGTCTCTATCATCCAAAAAATCAAACATGAAACTTCATACACCTTAAGATTCATAGGACGAAAAGAGAATTTTTGAGGTCCTTATACTCATTATGCCTAGCATTGAATAGACTGGGTATTCACCCTATCAATATCTCAAATCAATGATGGGTTCGATTCGGATCCTGCTCCTGCCTAAACGGCACCCGAATCGGACCGAACCATTTGTCAGGCTATTGTTCTCTTGTTTTGTTCCTTCAAAGTAATGGAGTAAGACATCGATTTCTCAAAAGGATCAATTCTTTTGATTGCATGATAGACTCCCCTGAAAAACATTGGCGCGCGTGTAAACGAGGTGCTCTACCTAACTGAGCTATAGCCCTTGTGTTTGTGATACATATTTTATCATATTATTTAGATAATTTCTTGTCAAGATGAATAGTACATGATCCAACATCATAATCATACCTTTTTGGTCGGTTTGATTGGTATTGCTTAGAAGTAATATTGGATTTATAATCCATCGATGGGATAGGTCCCTTTTCTTTCTCTTTATGATTCCTTATGATAATAAATGACCTACTTAACTCAGTGGTTAGAGTATTGCTTTCATACGGCGGGAGTCATTGGTTCAAATCCAATAGTAGGTAGAACTTATTAGATACCATTGATCCCGGTGTCTAATAAGTTTTTCTACCCACCTTCTTTTATAGATTTTCTATCTTTTTCATCCTATTCTATTTCCGTTTTCAATTTTCAAATTTTTCGTTAGATCAAAATCTGATTTCACTTTTGATTGTATTTGATTCTATTTAATCGACAGAATCAAAATGGGCTGTAGAAACGAAAGTTCTGTTTATACGGAAATTCGTTCGATTAACCAACTAGTTACGAAATCACGTTGATAGCCTCTACTCGTGTCCTAGCCCGTCTGAGAGCTAGACTTGCCTCAATTGTTTGCCTCTTGCCTTCAGCTTTCCTCAAGTTAGCTTCCGCTATTTCAAGAGCTTGCTGAGCTTCTTGTGG